TGTGAGGTATAATAATGAAAAGAGGTAAAAGTCGAGCTACAAGGAAAATTCCCGCGGCTACCATAGTAGCGGCATGGATAAGAGCCGAAATAGGAGTCGGCCCTTCCATCGCATCTGGTAACCATACATGAAGGGGGAATTGTGCAGATTTCGCAACGGCACCAGAAAAGAATAAAACAGCGCACCACGTAACAAATAAAAAATTTAACTCATTATGAAAAATCAAGTTATTGAATATTTGAAATAAATCCCGAAATTCAAAACTCCCTGTTATCCAATAAAAACCCAAAATTCCCAATAATAAACCAAAATCCCCAACACGGTTAGTTACAAACGCTTTTTGACAAGCATTTGCTGCAACAGGACGTGTGAACCAAAATCCTATTAATAGATATGAACACATTCCTACTAATTCCCAAAAAATATAAATTTGTATCAAATTGGAACTAGTAACTAATCCCAACATGGCAGTACTGAAAAAACTCATATAAGCAAAAAATCTCAAATATCCACGATCATGAAACATATAATTATCACTATAAATAAGAACCAAAATTCCAACAGTAGTGATTAATATTGACATAATAGAAGTAAGCGGATCGATTAAGTAGCCAAATTCTAAAGAAAAATCATTATTGAGAATCCAAGCCCAGACATATTGATAGGTAGCACGGCTATTTAGTTGTTGAATCGAGAAATTCATCGAAAAAATCATGACTATACTTAATACTAAAACACTTTGAAAAGCCCACATACGACGAAGACTTTTTGTTGCCGACGGAAAAAGAAGAAGTCCCACCCCGATTAATATAGGAACAGAAAGTGGAAGGAAAGGTATTATCCATGCATATTGATATGTTTGTTCCATAAAAAAAGTTTTTTAGTCTGAATTAATTGCTTCCGATTAACTGGACCCCACCCCTTTCAAAAGGGATCAATAAAAAAATAAAAATATGCACTAACTTAAAAAAAATTAACTTAAATAAAAATTTAGCATTTGATACTCGTACTTATTCTGTATCTGAGTTTTTCGAAATAGTTCAAATATTAAACTCAAGAAGTTAGACGTGGTCAAATAATATGACCAAGTTCCATAAAAAAGAAAATACTTCTTTATTTGAAATATATTTGTATTTTGAAAATATACAAATTTAGGAAGAGATCAAAAATAAAAATAGAAATTTTTCTAACAATGGTTTTTTGTATAGCAAGCATCAGGAATTACACTCAAAAGTACTTGATTCTGATATAAATCGTGGAATTCACTAATGTCATCGGCTTAATAACTCGTCATTTTTTTTAGTTAGTTTCATTTTAGTTAGTTTATTTCAACTTATTAACTAATTCCTTATGAGATTGATTATGATTCTTTTTTTTGTTTATAAAAAAATATTTTTGTTATTAGAAACCGTTAGAATATCTGAGTCTATATATAAAACTTAATGGTTTATTTGAAACTTGATTTTTTATTGATTGAGAAAATTTTCTTTAGTGAGAAAGGATAAAAAAAATGTCTCCGATAACAGAACAGATAAATTACTAATCTCAGTCGAATTTCAAAATTTTTAGACGGATTCGTTGGACTAGTTACTCGAAGAAAAATTCAATTTGGTATTAGATAAAAATTGTCTTTTGAAATACTTCCTTCGATTTTATTACATGGAAATGCAGTGTCGAATGACAAAAAGCGCTGGAGATAGGTCTTTTAGATTCTTTTTTTTAGTTCCACGAATTAGATTTATATATCATAGCTGATTATAGAAATATCTGAGAAAAAACGAAAAATAAAAGTACTACTAATCCATACAACTTATTCGTTCTTAGAAGCCTTCTAGAGTATAAAAAACCTTTTTGAACAAAAAAAAATTGTAGGAATTTTTTATACAAGTTTCATATATTTAGATTTATTTGTGATGATAAGGACTAAAAGAATAACTAGATAATGAATAGTAATTAAGGATTCTTTTGAACAATAGATGTCTTTCACATCCAACTATAACAATGAGTAACCTCTTCATTTTGAAATGGCAGTTCCAAAAAAACGCACTTCTAGATCAAAAAAGCGTATTCGTCAAAATATTTGGAAAAGGAAGGGATATTCATCGGCGTTAAAAGCTTTGTCATTAGGAAAATCTCTTTCTACCGGCAAATCAAAAAGTTTTTTTATGCGACAAGCAAATAAGTCCTAAAATGTTGTAAGAATCAGAATCTATTTTAAGAATCAGAATCTATTTGACGTGAAAATTGGCTCATTTCAGTCTTACTATCAAATTCTCAATTACAACTCTCTATTAGTTTGAACTAATCAATATGAAATAGACTCCGTTTTGTGATGTTCATATGTAAAAATGGAACATTAAGAATTTGAAAATTTCGCAAATTCTAAGAAAAAATCCAATAAGAAAAAACAAGGTTTTACCTTTTTTTAGGACTCTATTTTTCATTTTGTTGGTGGGGAGTCTTATTTTCCCCATCGACCTTTTTGTTATAATTTAAATGCTAATAATATGTTTTCTTTATCTATATATCTCAAGAATATTGAGAGAAGATCAGAAATAAGATCTTTAGTTCAAATTAACGAGAGAAACTCATTGATTCAATTTTGAAAACTTGTATAACTTTCTGACTTCGTCTTTCTCGGAATGACTATAGAGTTCTCAGATATTTTTTGATTTCAGCCCAACCAATAAAAGACGAAAACTCTCGGAATATTATATACAAACAAGGTCTTACTTTAGAAAAATCAAAAAAGGGTTTCTTTTATGTTCCGCGAAAAAATGCATTTTGTTGTTTTAAATTTCTGAAATAAGTTAAATGGGAACTAATTGTTATGAATTTGAATTGTTATTCAAAAATTTTTTCAGTGAAGTGACACTATCAATCTTGACGATTCAATATAAATAGCCTATTATGGGTTTGAACAAGCCGCTATGGTGAAATCGGTAGACACGCTGCTCTTAGGAAGCAGTGCTAGAGCATCTCGGTTCGAGTCCGAGTGGCGGCATGCCGTCTTCGAAACACCAGACAATAGATCTTATAATAAAAAAAATGAATTCAATTCCCGCTTTTCATTTATACTTAAATTAAGGGATTACTCTTTTTTTTTTTTTTATGATATTTTCAATCTTAGAGCATATATTAAATCATATTTCCTTTTCAATTGTTTCAATTCTCATTTCAATTTGGTTGATCAACCTATTGGGCACTGAACTCATAAAACCATATGAGTTATTAGAAAAGGGCATGATACCGACCTTTTTGTGTTTAACAGGATTATTAGTGACTCGTTGGATTTATTCCGGTCATTTTCCACTAAGTGATTTATACGAATCATTAATCTTTCTTTCGTGGAGTTTCTCCCTTATTCATATAGTCGCCTATTTCAAAAAAAATAAAAATCTAAGCGCAATAACCGCCTCGAGTACTATTTTTACCCAAGGCTTTGCTACTTCAAGTCTTTTAAGTGAAATACAGAAACCTGCAATATTAGTCCCTGCGCTCCAATCTGAGTGGTTAATAATGCACGTAAGTATGATGATATTGAGCTATGCCGCTCTTCTGTGTGGATCATTATTATCCGCTGCACTTCTAGTCTTTACATTTCGAAAGAAAAGTAATCGGTTTTTAAAATCATTTTCATTTGACGAAATCCAATATAGCTATGACAGAAGTACTGTTTTAAGAAATACTTCTTTTTTTTCTGGTAAGAATTATTACAAGAGCCAATTAATTCAACAATTGGATTTTTGGAGTTATCGTGTGATTAGTCTAGGATTTCTTTTTTTAACTACGGGTATTATTTCAGGAGCAGTCTGGGCGAATGAAGCGTGGGGATCATATTGGAGTTGGGACCCAAAAGAAATTTGGGCCTTTATTACTTGGATGATATTCGCTATTTATTTACATATTCGAACAAATAAGAATTTCCCGGGTGAAAATTCCGCACTGGTGGCGGTTCTAGGTTTTCTGATAATTTGGATATGCTATTTTGGAGTTAATCTATTAGGAATAGGGCTACATAGTTATGGTTCATTTACATTACCGTCTAGCTAAGGAAGCTTCTTACGAATACAAACTAACTCGAGCTGTCTATAAAAAACTTTGTAACGAACTGCGTGAATCCAGTACCAATAGTGTAGTGATTCGCGCGGTTCTCGCAAAGACCGCGCATATCGGGTTAAAATGAAAATTCATTTTTTTTTAACTTTATTTAAAAGAATAGAAAAAAAAAGCATTCTTTTTTCTATTCTACAACAAGTTTTTTAAAATTATCTAATTTTTTCTTTAGGAAAAATCTCTATAAAAAACTAGATAAAAGAACTTCAACCTTCTCAACTGAGAGTGACAGAACAAAATCCGGGTAGATTCCGATCCCTATTATGGGTAGAAAGATAGTGATTGAAACAAACAACTCGCGCGGTCCAAAATCAAAAAGATAAGAAGTAGGGGCATTAAATAACTTGGATCCATAGAACATCTGGCGTGACATAGATAATGAATAAATAGGCGTTAATATCATTCCAATTGCTATTACAAAAGTCAGTAGAATTTTTGGCATGAAAAGATATTTTTGACTGGTAATTAGTCCCCACAATACTATTAATTCTGTAACAAAACCACTCATACCTGGTAATGCGAGGGAGCCCATAGAAAAGCTACTAAACATCGTAAATATTTTTGGCATTGGGATAGCTACGCCGCCCATTTCGTCGAGATAAACAAGACGTATTCTATCATAACTTGTTCCTGCCAAGAAAAAAAAGGCCGCCCCAATAAATCCGTGAGAAATGATTTGTAAAATGGCTCCATTGAGTCCTGCGTCGGTTATAGAACCAATTCCTATAAGTATCAAACCCATATGCGATACAGAAGAATAGGCTATTCTTTTTTTAAAATTACGTTGGCCGGAAGAAGTTAAAGCTGCATAGATTATTTGTATTGTTCCTATTATCATCAACCAGGGAGAAAAAATAGAATGAGCATGAGGTAATAATTCCATA